CTCATAATAGGGAATATCCTACCCCTGGGAACCGGGGCCTGGCCATCCTTCGTTTGCGGTCGACGTTCCGGCAAAGTTTGTCCGTCGACAGCTGAATGTTTCGATCTGGTTCGATTCATGGTCGCATCTGCAAACACGTTTTCCCGTGGGCCGACGCCCCCCAGTCCAGGCATTGATCTATATCACTTCAGAAGAAACGATATAACAGTACTTACCTTCTCCTTGGTGAGTCGAAGTGGGGTATTGTTACGCCCATAAGCCACCCCATTAGCCAAGTTCCACTAGACCGCCCCAAACTCTTACTCCTTGTACTGGGCCTGTCGATCCTCTCCTACGCTAGAGCCCGCCGGCTCCCTGTGGGCGGTCCCAATAGAAAGAAGCATCTTACACCCTTTTAACCGGATCCATCGATTCATACAGAACCGCCCCCTTCTGGCCTTCGCTTGTTTACTTTCGTCCACCTTGTCAGTCCCCGGTTGGTGCCACAGGAGTTTTGCCTCCTAACACACTCGAAGCGCAGTTTGATCTCCCAATCCTTGGAAGTTCTACTTAGACGGTTTCACGGGGGTACATCTTGACTCGTCTAGAGCGAAGATGCCACTGATGCATAAGGCAGTGTGGCACCTGCTGAATCATATAGAGTTTGTAGCTAGGCGTCACGTACACAAAGACCTGAACATTGCGTTAGACCGGGTGGTCAAAATAGAAAAAAGACGAGCTGCTAACATGGAGCGAGCCTCTCTTCCCTTGCTGCGGCTGGTCGCCTTAATTCAGTCGAATGAGTTTTGAGAGGCGAAACCAAACCGCCTGGTTTCTACTAAACCGCCCCACTCCCAAGGATCTTCGATAAACTTCCCTACCGTCCCCACTTCTACTTCCCCTCTACATACTTCCCTAAAGCCTGATCCGCCCAACGAAACGAATTCTGATCTTTGTTCCTAATATTCCGAAGTTGAGGATCGAGCTTTCGTGTGTCACTGATTTAGGGTTGCTTTGTTGTCTGTAGCAGCGCGGTTGGATTCTGCTCGTTCGTGGGGGTCTCCCTTTCTGGGTGGAGGGGATAGCCCTAATCCTCGGTCCGGGTTTGCTGTTGAGGGTAACGAAAAGCTAAGCCCTAGGCTGGTTGGTAGTAGGTATAGAGCTCCTCCTTTTCTTTTCCGCTTACCACTATTCCTCCCATCTTTCAACGCCTTCCACCCATGGCCGCCCAGTACCTGTAAGAAGTGCCTACCCTCTCAAACCTGACACGGGAGAGGATAATAGTACAGCCTCGAGGCGAACAGCTCTTTTCTAAGGGAAGAACACCTAGCCCAGCTTTCTTTCCGATAGATATATAAGGGCTTAAAAGCGCCTTGCCCACCTCTATTAGCAAGTTGAGATCCGATTCCTTTTTTTTTACGAAACCGGTCTGAATTCGCCCCTTTCATTGAGGATTCTAACCCTTGTATAGGTTGGGCACCTGAGTCGCCTTAGTCCATTGGTTCAGTATCTAAGAAAGCACGTCTCTCTTTCCTTCCTCCGGCACACTCTACATCTGTCCTTGAGCTATCCAAGGGATCGAGTGATTCCCCGAAGGTTTGTAACTCGAGGAATGTTGGACATAACCCGCATAGTCGACTCTGAATCTTCCCCTTTGCATGAACTCCCCGCCCTCAGATAAATGCATCAGACCTTCCTTCTTTCCTTAAGACCTTGCGACTGAGGATCAGCAACAGGCACATCTCACTAGCGCATCTCGTCTCTTTCCCTAAGGTTTTTTATTCGAGGAATGTTCACTCTACGCTAGAGCACAAAAGGCTCGGTACCTCTAAAGGGTTGGTGTGGCTAAGTAAAGCTGCTCGAAAGCCTTCATTTCATCGCTGTTTGTGTTCTGCCCTGTTCTTTCTCTAATCTCGACCTATGGCATCTATCTAGATCCCAATTCTAGATTCCGGCGGAGGACTGGCAACTCCTCCCGGCCCTCCCTGACCAACCGGCTTCCCAAAACAATAAATAAACTAAAAGCGCGGTTCGTAAAGGAGGTTATATATATGTAAAAAAGGTGGGGGTCAAGCCTTTTATATATATGTATAAGAATAGCCTTGTTTATACAAATAAGGTGAGGCCTATCTCAGTAATGGGGTGGGGAAGGAAAAGTAAAGTGGGCAGCGGGTTTCCTTCGCGTTACTATCTATGTGTTATCTATTTGTCTCCTTGTTTAGGAGAGATCTTTTGATTAATAGAAAATAGGAGGAGTACTTGGTAGGAAATGTTTTCTCAGTGTTCGTTGTATCAGCTTTCTTCGGAGATTGATAATGTGTTCAGTGCTTTTAGTCAGCAATACCCCTTTGGGGAAGAAAAAGTGAGTGAGATTAAACAAGCTGTTTTGTCAGGAACGTATGTTTTCTCTCCTTTAAAGTTCTTAGTGCTACCTAATGATTACCCAAGAACGAACTTCTTCCATGTTTTCAGTGTCCCTGATTTACCGAATGTTTATTTCGCGGTGCTTGCTGAATCTGAAGATAATCTTGTTTTCATAGCTCTTTCGCGTGTTCTAAGTTTGACTTTTGATTCTTATTCTTTGGAGAATTCGTTCGCCTTTCGAACGGCTAAGGAGGGGAGGAAGGGCTTTTATGGAGAAGTTCTCAAATGGGGTCAAGTTGGAATGCTTCTTCATTTCGATTTGACTCCTTCTTTGAATACACTTTCTCGCTCCCGCCTCTTGGCTAAACTCGAACCCGTGCTGAACGATCCATCTATTTTTCGACTAGTCTCATCCTTTTTTGAATTACCAATTCTTGATGAGGATGGACGAGATTGGTCAGCGGAGACTGGGGTACCGTCTGCAGGCCTTCTCGCCTGCGTCTTACTCAATTTCTATTTAGACAGCTTTGATCGAACATTCATCAACCGCTTTCCACATCTTCCTTTTGTTCGCTATGTCCATGAAATAATTCTTGCTATTCCTTTGAACAATCAAGATTTTCTTTCGAGGAGATCCAAAATCTCTTGAGAGAGCTGCATCTTTCTGCAAAACTCATTTACATAGTAAGAGGTGGCTTTCCAATTTCCTGTCTCGGTGGGCTCTTATCTGTTGACGAAGGAGGTTTCATCCACTTTGTTGAAAAAGAAGAATAAAACAAGTGGCTTTATTACCTTTGTTTGATTCGAATATTAGGTAGGGAGGGGGTCTTTGAAAGAATTAAACTAAACATCGTTTGTAGTACCATGCATGACTACTTAGTTTTTTTCTTTCTCTAAGTTAGCAGTGTACATGACCCACTTCTTATTTATACCATTAATAATGATCCTTCGAAAGCATCACCAAACCCGCTAGCTGCCTACTATACTAATCTCTTTCCTAGGCTAGGTATCGAGAAGAGAGTAAGCAAGCTACCTCATACCTTAATGGGACTTGTAGCTCTCTAAGGCAGGCAGCTTGCCCTTCCCTGGCTACTGGTCCCAAGGCATCGCTCTTAGTAGGAGGACATCTTATTCAAGAACCGATTCTATTCGAAAAGAAGTTGTTTACACCTGTCCCAGCATTCCAAGATTCGGGATTTCCCTTTTGTCGAGTGTCCTGAGCTTGGGATCCGAAGGTGGGATTTGAAAGTACCGTTCTAGGGGCATCCCTCTTCTAGTCTCGGCCCCTTTAGTGGAATAAATAGAAGTGATTTGGAGCACCGAATATGCCTTATTTATAAGTGTCGACTAATGGCTTTTTATCTTCTCCGAGGCAAATAGGGCTTGCAACAAAAATTCCCAGGTTTTGGCAAGTTTTCCACTTTTGATGGCAGTCTCCGGTTTGAAATCGGCTTGAAGCGAAAAAGGCCGGGGTCCCTGTGGTAGCAAGACACAAGAAGTCAAGTAGGTCATCTGGGGAATCGAACTGACAAGGCAGTCTCTTGACTCGTGTGGATCACGAAATGCATCTGTGAAAGAATCGAATTAGCTTCAAGTCTGCTCAGAATACAATATCCGTTGAAAGTAGACAGCAGCTCTGGGGACCCTGCTACGAAGCTCTTTGGGCAGAGACTATGTATCAACTCTTGCAATCAATTCTGAGATCGCTTCGCTAGGGCGAGCGCAGTTTACTATGCGAGTGGAGAGATTTAAGCGAGCTAATAGCGAGTGGACTCTCAATAGAATTCCGAGCAGCATCTCTTGAACTGCTTGTTTTCGAGAATCGCTTGTCTAGCATAACATAATAGAGGTTGGCCCCCTCCGTAGCGCTAGGGTGAGCAAGCCAGTCTTTGATTCTAACGCTTTGCTTTCTTCGTTTGCATCCGCTGTTGGATAATCCAAGCCAAGTCGACTCTCCCTTTTCCTCCCCAGCTAATTTTATAAGAGAACAGCTTTTAAGGTTGAGTTAGCAAGTCCCAGGGTATGCCCCGTCCTCTGTATTAGTTGAGAATCTTTCATCTTCTCTCCCTGCGGTTTATCCTATACAGATCCTCTGTCTTTGGCTGAGCCCTCGCTCTCCTTCCCTTCCGATAGCTCCTTCCTCTGTCGAGTTAGCCACGTCTTTCTCACCCTTCGCGGGATATGGCACCTCCTTTGAAAGAGAATCGGGATCGAGTTAGCACCTGCTTTCAGTCGAGCTTCTTTCCGGTAAGACATATCCAAAAGACCAGTTCCCTACCCTACTTTCCTGTGATGAAAGAAAAGGGCTTTATGCCCCGGTTTAGTACTCGTGGAAAAGAACCTTTGCTTCGGTCGAATTCGAATACCCCACTCCCTTTTTAGTTCTTTCAGAATAAAGATTTTATTGAGGAATCTCCTTGCTACGAATCTACTGAAGGAGAATCTTTGGTTTAGAGTTTAGAGGCTGAGTCTTGCCCCCAACCCTATGAGTCGAGCTTTCTTCAAACGTTGTGTCAGCATCTCCGAACCTTGGCGAGGAATCTTTCCTATCTGGCTCAAGATCCTCTTAGTCAATCCATTTGAAATGGAACTTCTAGCCACTGGGTCAACGTTAACTCCACAAAGATTTTCGAGTTAGCTTCTGCTTACCTGCATTAGAAGTAAAGTCTTGGTACCAGTTACATACTTTTCTACCGGACTGATTCGTTTTAATTTCCTATCCTCCCCACCCCAAGAGCTTCTCTCCTAAACTAACTGGATGACCTCCGTGCCGTGGAGGCGAAGTCAAGCTGGCAACCTCCCTTACCTTACTTTTAGTGCTTTTAGTCTCGCCAATGCCTTCAGTCGAGTTAAACTTTCCAGCTACTCTGTACTCTTCTCTTACAGATGAAGTTAGAGATTTCGCTTTACCAAACCTTCTTCCAGAAGTCAAAGATTTGACAACCCTAGTTAGATTGTTATATTGGAATACAATATACTTAGCTAGCTGTGTTTTAGTCCCTCCTAAACCCCTTCACTCCTCTAAACTTCCTATTCTTACCTACCCGCCTTCTTATGATCTAACTGCCTTTCTTCGACTAGTGCTATCAGTGCACTCCTTGCCTTAAGCCCAGATCCGTGCTCGGCTAACCTTCTTTCCTTTCCTCTTTCCCCTTAGTCGAGCATATTACACTAACCTTGTTAGGAATATAGGGATTCTTTTAGGCTTTCTTTGGGTTCAGTTAACCCCAACATAAGCCTGAAAGCATCAGGAGTCTTCCCACCGCTACTCTTATTCTTCCGTCACTCCGGGAATCAACTCCCAGCCAAGAAGTGAAGAGTGAGACTCCTGTCCTTTCCCTTTCTAATCTAAGAGCTTCTTCCCTCTCTTTAAGTTCCTAACCCGCATGAGAAAGCTTCTATTCTTTTCGTGTCGTGACTCGATTGAAGCCCTTCTTTCTTTGTAGCTATTCAAAGGGTATTAAATCAGGAGGTTCAGAAGCAGAAGGTAGGACTAGTCTGGGTATGAATCAAATCCTTTCCTAGGGTGAGTCCTTATGTAAGTAGAAGGCAGCCATCTAAGAGATGTTACTAGTCTGTATGCAAAGCCTCCTAGTCCCATCCCCTTCTGTAATAGGAACTCCCTGCGGGCGCTATCCTATAAGCAGACGCAACTAGAAGACATTATTGTCTTTATCTAAGTTAGAGGCTTTTATATAGCTTAAACCCTTTCCTTTTCCCAGGTATTCAAAATAATCTTTCTAAAGTGCGGATGAGAGAACCAGACAGCTTCACACCTGAAGGGACGATTAGAGGGTTTAGCAGAATGAATACCTTCCATGTAAATGATCATAGGATAGTAGTCTGAGGTGGTACGAGGGATGTTTCCAAGCACAGCTTATGGTAAAATCTCTTTCAACTTCTACTTTACTAAACTAAGGCTAGATCCAATCGAAGCAGCGTCTTAGCTAACCCTTCCCTACCATTGGTCCAAGTGGTCTAGGACTACAGCATGCCAAATCCATTAGACCACAACGATGAAATTTGATGCAAACTTCTCAGCTCTCCTACGATTAGACGTAGTGTCGTTTCTGAAACTCCTTCTATCTTCCAACCTAAAGAAATCATGGAAATCCCCTGCTAGCATCGATGGGTACTGGTCATATTGTTCAGCCATTCTATTGATATTCTTCCCTTTATAACTGGACTCGATCTTTACCGGACTAATGAGATCTCAATTCAACATTGAGCCTTTCCTTTCTTGTTTCTCCTTTCTATGTAGATGGATTGATTGCGGGTTTCTCCAACTCGATTCTCAGTTTCTCCTTTTCCTTTGGCTTTCAACACTAGAAAAGTTCGCGGAAAGAAAGAATTGGTATTTCAAAAAAGGGAGTATGGAAGACTTCTATGAGACTTTGATTTAATAGCTCCGGCCAGAGAATAGATTGTTGCATTGAGCAGGGCAGACGGATCTGCTTCGTTGCGGCCCGAAGCTCATCTCCTGCTCTTAGCCGAACTATCCGAATTCTCTGTCATTTTCTGTAATATTAAGTGTTTTAAGATGTTGTAATAAATGTTCTAGTTGAAAGAAATTCCACCTCCTCTCATCCCTTAGCTCTTTGATGAACTCTTCGAGAGTAATGATATAGGCGTAGGCTCATGACTCTTGAAAGTGAATATCGCTCGCAAGGGCCGCCCTGATAGTGGAACCCTTCAACGGAAAATTTCGTATGCTAGCTCCAATGAGTAGTAGAGGAAAGCTCGGCCTCAGCGCGTCCTACTTGTGTCGTCTTTTAAGCCTGCTATGCATCCTTGTTCCATCTACCATTCCTGACAATCCATTTCTGGTATGCCCGCTGCTTCGTCCACAATTACTGAAAATCCATCCTATCTTTATTTTGATCATACCCCCTTGGACTTTACTATTTTTTATCTGTTTAAGGAATTATTCCCTGGGCTTTCAATGGGCCCACGCCTTCTCGATACTACCCTCTAAGAAGAGATGCGCAAGACTGGGATCAGGAAGACCTAAATCTTTCTATGATGTCATCTTGAGAGAGCAAGTGCGCCAAGCGAGATACCAATTACTACAATATACAGATAGGGGAATAGGACATCCCCGTGATTTCCTTCTACCCCTAGCCCGGCGAATCCCTTGGTTCCTTCTTTTAAAAAGAGTTGTTGCCCCTTTTCTAGTTGTGTACAGTAGTACGATAAGGAAGATTATTAGTGAGGCAGTCCTCTTACTATTCCTTATCTGTCTTAAGCCCTTCTTTCTACCACATCTGGACCTAGAATCCAAATTTTCTTTGAGACGAGCCTTCTTCCGTAGATGGACACAAAACGATTTCCTTTACTTATTAAGATTATGATTGAACTGTCACTTAAGGTACTTGTCCACCAGACACATCCTTCCCTTCCCTCTCGGGGTGCTTCTTCTATCCCCCTTTTCTGGCGCCCCCTCGGACCAAGAGACGTGACCGGATGGTATGGGCCTTGCTTGAGTCCTTTCACTCGCCCTCACTGGCCTTACGAACCTCCCCGTATGGCTGTGCTTTCGTCTTCTCCCTCTGGTAACGGAGTGGTTTTACAACTTGAAACAGTACCCTCTGAGACAAATCAGTCAGGTGGGGTAGTGGGCTAGGCCTACGAACGAGGCCGGTAAGTGGGCAAAGATGCTTGCTTTGGGAATGAGAAAGAAAAAGGCAGCATGATATGATGTTATACGTGCGTACGTACCATTCCTTATCTATGGTCAACAACTCTACTAAATGAGTACGAGTACTTTGTTGAATCAGAAGAACTGAACTAGCACAAAAGTCTTCCAACTCCCTAGTCGTTACCCCTCTCTATTACTATGTTAGAGTACTCAGTGCATATTATTCGAACTCAGCCCACGAATTAGGGGTCCTCCCTTCCGCTCGGGATCACTTCAGTCTCGTTCCCTATTAGACGATCGACGAGTGAGGGAGCTATTAAAAAAGAGTGGTAAAAGTCTTAGCGCCTGGCTCCCACTACTTCTGAGTAAGTGAGGTGGCGTAGAACTCAAAGTGATGTCATAACTGCCCTAGTTCGGAAGGAAAGAAGCGTACTACGTGAGGCCTCGCCAATTGATAGGGAGGACCCATATTCTTTCCCAGGCGTATAGTAAAGTCTTGGCGCCCTTTCGGGGTCTCTGGTGTCGAGTCGCTAGAAGAGGAGCATTGGGCACAACGAATAAGATCACAATAATATCCGACGGAGGGGGCAGAACCACTATATTGTTGAGAAGACCCACTTTCTAGGCCTAATTATTTATATTCTAAGGGATAAGGGGGTGACGTTTACCCCAAGAAAAGTAGTCTTGTGACTAGGAACGTGAAAACAACGAGGCTTGAAGTGAGTCGAGCTTACTTTCGTGGAGGACAAATAGGAGGACAACAAATAGACAGGGTGAAAAAACCTATAGCTTTGACTCCGGATGGATGGGGCTTTTCATTCATGTTATTCTTTGAACGATTGTGATTCCAGAGAACATGGAGAGTGACAGGTCTTTTGATTGATAGAGACCTTCCTTTGATTGAGAGAGCCAGAGCCCTTCAGTGGTACAAGAGTATAAAATTCCCAATGGGAGAGCATGCGCCCAGAGAAGAGAAGCGCTTAAGCAAAGAAGGTTTACTTGGAAGTTGTTCAGTTAGAGAGAGGACGCCCCAAGCCAATGGTGACCGAAAAGCACCTTAGAATTTTTTTTCTTTTGCCTTGGGTTCTATCGAAGACTTTTAGTGCATCTATTAAGTACATCTACAAGACGATGAAACTCTATATGCCATTAGATTAGTGGTTTCAATTTAATCAGATGTGAAACGATATTCGTCCCTTCGTAGTGGAGCCCTCTCTTGTCGGTGGATAACTTATTTCTGACCAGTCAGTCGGAGGTTCGAGCGTAGATCGGTTGGTTTATCCTCGGCGATAAGCCTACCTTTGAAAGGAGCCAGGAAAGCAAGCCTTTAAGCCAGAAGTGCCGCTGTGCCAGTGGAAATCTACCAGTACCCGTTGAAGTTAGATCCGCTTCAGCATCATCAACAGACGGAGAAGAAATGGACAAAATGTTATTTGCGGACTCGCCTCAGGATGGAGAGGAAGCTACTGTGGAAGAAGGCAGTTGTTGAGCAAGTGACATTGGTTGAAGTTCAATATGAATATGCATCATCAACTGGAGAAGATGAAGATTCCGCTGAAGATATCGAGTTAGAGCACGGATTTCAATTGTTCTCTTACAGTTCCTCCACCAAACTGTAGTACAGAAGGAATAGCCGTGACGCGTTCGGTCGCCAAGCCCGCCTCTCTCTCTCGTTGTTGCGCGCCTTTACTCTACAGAACCAGCATAGCTCGCAGACGAGCACGCTAATGAGGCTCGGAATGAAAAAGCCCTTGGTTGGGGAGGGGAGGAAGGGGCCGGAAGAGGAGGTACCGGCTGAGAAGGTCCCGCCTGAGGAGGTACCGGCTGTGGCTGTATGGAGGATTCCCCCTGGTCAAACTGTGGTGGACTACGGGGGGATCTCATAAGCGCTCGGAGCGTATCCCGAGCAGACGAAGAGTTATCCGATGAGGAAACAGACATTATTAAATCACTAGTTAAGACAGCAAAACAAATCCAATTTTGCAACATCGAAAGAATGGAAATGCGAGAGATGTGCAATAAAAATAAAGTTACGCTATAGACTAAAAAAAAAAAATAAGCTTTGTATTTAGACCTGCAATTATAAAATATTATATTATAGACAACAATACAAACTAATAAAAGAAAAATAAAACGAGATAAGAATTTATTTTTGTTAGAAATGACTTCCGCTCCGAAAAAGAAGGAGGATTCCTCGCCCGCGTTTCGCGCGATACCATAAAGATTAGAATATTTGTTTTTCTTCTCTTAACATCAGTTTCACTTATCTTTCATCCACTCTCCGATCGGCAGCGTGCGGGGCGGGTCGACGTCCGGGAGCTCTGCCCAACCAAACCCTATCACAGGACCACTAAACTCCTGTTCTAGCTCTTTTTTTAGGCCTTTCAGGCGACAATGGAACATGGCTAACCCATGCATCCACGTTCAGGAATAGCAGTTCATTCGATCAATGACGAGCAGAGGAAGCATTCTGTCTTCCAAACCTTTTCTGATCCCGGATCACTGTGATGAACGAACGTCGGTGCAGGCTCAAGTAGTTTAGTAAATATAGTATCCGGGTGTCAGTATGAAAGATAGATCAAATCCTCGTGGTAAGGTTTGATCCATCGTTGAAATGCTTAATAGAAGCCTTCAGGGAAGATGTAACAGAAGGATAACGTTGATTTAGTACACTTCCTTAGAGAACTGCAAGTTAGTTAAGGAAGTTCATGTAAGTCCTACACCTAATAAGTATGACCGTCAATAGGGGGAAACCAGACTCCTTTGCTTAGAGTTATTCAAGAAGCTAACTAAGGATTGAATGAGGTACCGTTAGGGCACCCTAGTAGTCTTCCTCTGTCAAGAACTAACAGCAGACAGCAGATAACCATATATAGGAAGATAGGTTGTAAGATGCATTTCTTGACTTATAGCCTCTTGACTGCCCTATTTATTACAAGGAATAGAGGAAGGCATCACTCTTCTAGCTGTAAGAGGAGTGAGTTACGAGAGTAAGGAACGGAGTGAGACTTCTTGCTCTTAGCTTTCTACCTCAGCTAGTAAGGAACAGTTCTACTTTTAGAAGCCATTCTTACATCTCTTTTCATTCGATCTCAAAGAAGAAAGTGGTTTCTTGTCACCAGCTTCGAGATTGATTCTGAGAAAGAGCCTTTCTAGAAGTTCTAGAAGTGAAGGCGGAATTTGACTTCCATTTTATAATAGATTTCGAATTAACGTTGTCTTGTCCGAGACCTGAGTTCGATCGTGCGAGAGTAGCGTTCGATCATGCGACACTACGGCTATTCCTATGATTAGTCTTAGAAGACCGAAATGCCATTAAATTAAAGTTCCACTGAGCCCGCTCTTAGTCTCATAATCAACCCTGAACAGCTGGTTCTAGAGCTTCCGACCAAGAGCCCTGGCCCTCTGAGCTCTTGAAGGTAGGCTGCTTTTTCGTCCTTCATGCCCCATTTAATAGAAGTATAGATTGCCCGAAGGCTTCTTTGTCCTACAAGGCGTAGTCTCAACCGTTTACTCTTTCTGAGGTAAATATAGATGGAACAATAGAAATAGAAATAGAAAAGGAAAGCGCGGGCCTTTCATCTTTGTTTGCAGAGCCCCTTTCTTTATCTCGATCTGCCGGAGCGGTGTCCTCACCTTAAGAAGGAATGCAAGAATGGCGGGATCGGATTGGGCTCACAACCCATTATAATATTAAAGAACCGATTATATTACTAAATAGGTTGTAGAAAAAGAGCGGTTGATACCATACCAGGAGAGGGAAGAAAAGTCACTTAGCGAGCTAGAAGACCTATAAAGTAAAGGCTCGAGAGACCTCTTAAAACAAACTAACTCACGTGGGGGGAAAGATTGAATATTTGAATACAACACCAGATGATAGCCAGATCCGGATAACCTCACTTGAGGAATAAATGCACTACTTCTTTCTTGATCAGGAGGGCCGTTCTCGTACAATACTGTTATTTATCTTTCTATTGCAGAATGGACCGCTACTCGTGATGGACTGAGACTCTTCTCTTGCCTTGAGCTTGAGGAAGATCCGCGGATACACAACTCATTCTGTAACGAAAGTGGTTGGTAGTAGAAGACTAATACCAGAGAGCATATGAGGCACATCCAGCTACAAGAGCTAAGAGAAAGGTAGGACCTTAGCCTAGTGAGTGACTTTCTTCAATTCAAGAAGAGGGAGAAAAGGCTGACGTGTGCTTCCAGCCTCACTCCCCAAGTGACTCTTTCTTGTCCGGTCGTACTAGCCCATTTCTTAGATTGAGAGAGATCCCTAGGGCCTCGTTCTCACTAGCTAAAGTGGTGATCGAAGTCCGTCTTGAGCTAGGTCATTTCTGTCTCCGACCGCGCCGATCCGCGGAGTGAATTCTATCCTATCTCCTACCGAGCACTTAGCTAAGCTGGTAAGAACAAACTACCTAGGCGTGGGCCTCTTTTTAGTATAGAATAGAAGGGTGCCCCTTCTTTGTACTGTAAGTTGAGCAAAGTTGCCTAGAACCCAAGGTTTCGAGGACTCAAGGTATAAGGCAGGCCATCCGACGGGCTATCTCACGGATTAAGTTCTTTCGATTCCCTTCTGTGGGTTCCAAACCTGCAACAAGTGCTAAAAGCGGTGGCTGGCTTTCAAGGATCGAAATGGAGCGCCCTTTCCTTTACCTCAAAAGGTGGCCCCCAACCCGAGATCTCTTAATAAAAGGTAGGCTATCTAAGCTAGGCGAATGGTGAAAGTCCCAATTCAATGCTCTAGGCAATCCATCTCAGAGTGAGTTATGAACAGCTTGGGAGGAAGACCTTCGGGTCTTAGTCCCATGATTATCAAGGAAAAAGAACACAAGGAAGAAGGTACGGCGCCCTCACCTTATTAAGAAGGAATTCACCATCTTGCCGAGAGATCCCAGACTTGAATAACGGATTCTTCTTATTCACACTCGACGAAACGGAAAGAGAAATACCAATTCCTCGATGAAGTGTCAGATTTCTTCGATGAAGTCAGATCATAACTATATTCCTTCCAGATCGTAAGGCCGCATTTACTTGCTCCCTCTTAGGATCGTGCTTCTGATAATGTTGGAGGTGGCCTTTGTTGATCCGGGGCTGATTGAAACTTGAACGGCTCGGGTTGAGACGCTTGCTGCTGCGATGGCTGGGTAGGAGCTTGACTCATTGTGGATGTATCAATATTATGTTGTCGTATCCGGATTTGGGTGACTCTCTCCCATGGCTGAATGTATTTCCTGTAGTCTTCGTTGAAGATGTCATCTTGGATACAGGCAATCTTTGGTTCCAATTTTGGGACGGCAGAGAGTGAGAACTTTGGCGGAGCAGCCTTCCTTTCCACGAGAGGAGTACACGTGGAAATGAAGCTACATCCTAAGAGCAGGAAAGATCTTATTATACTATATACTAGCAGCCAGATCCTATTGGTTAGAATATCCCCCTCTAAACCTATAGACAGGAGGGCGGTCGTAGATCAGAGCACTCACCTTATGCCACTACCAACACATTAAGGGAAAAAGTCTTCTTCCTAGAGGTCAAACTCTCATCACCTAGCAAGAGGAAAAACCAGTGGAAACTAGATCCTCGAAGCCTTTTCTTTTTAACTTTCTTTCCGCCCACAATACTAGATTGAAACTTACCTTTGACATTCCGCACCTGTGATCCTCCTCACCAACCTTCTTTATGGAGGGTACCAACCGATCTCACGACGATGAGTCACCCACATACTTAAAAGCATTTCAATACGAGAGCAACTATATCAAGCTCAATTACAACTCACTCTGATCAAATAGCACTCAGGTATAGGATTTCCAGCTGAAAGGTAGCCCTGTTCGCTTCCTTGTACGCGCAAATCTAGCTCATAGCAGCATTGCCGAGTTCAGTTACTTAGTACAGAGATTGGAACAACTTAGCGCGGGAAGTCCCATATGTTGTCTTAGCCGCGCCTCACCTATTTCCCTCATAACGAGATCAGAATGAGATAGAATTGGATCTCAAGTCTTAGCTAGATCTGGGCTACCACGTTCCCTCAGACGAAAAAAAAAGAATACCTAGACCTGCTGCACCCGCAAAGTAGGATCCGGCTTAGTCTACTAGAGACAGAGGAGAGCGAAAACTAAGTCAAAGGGGGAAGAGCTGTTTATGAGCATTTTTAGGCCGGTTGACAACATCCAATGTTTCCCACGAGGGTGCCGGAAACTCCTGTTTTCCCAGGCGGAGGTATAGCCATTTTTGAACACATTTGAGTTGGTGCTCACTTGTAGGAAGATTCCCCGCTCTGAAGTAAAGTCTTTTTGGAGCTCCTTCAAAAGAGGTTGGGATTACAGTTTCAATTGGATGTGTCCTGGTTAAATCGTTAACGACTGATATACTGCCTGAGACAGGGCATGCTCTCCCCTCTGCGTATCGAGAGAAAGAAAAAACTTCCTGAGGGGGCACGAAAAGCTTTCTTTTTGTGGGGTCAACAGAGAAATTCACATATATTTAATGAGAACCACAAGGAAAGCCGAAATCGCTGATCCAGCAATGGCAGGTGACACCTATGTTGAGATTACACAGTTGGTCAAACAAAGGATGCTACAGATGGGCATCGTCCCGGGATACGCAAGCTCAACATCCTATATCAATGTGTGTCGATTTCCCGCTAACGAAAAGTGGCTTAGATCGAAAGTTTTGAGTATCCAATGATTAGCTTAGCCCGGTAAGCCCACATATGAAGTAGGAGAATCATAGTAAAAAAATGACTCGCTCATTCACAATCAGACATTTTGACACTAGCCAGAGCGTACTACTACAGCAATGGGAAATTCCAATAGTAGCAAATAGTCTAGAACTGGAAAAGGAAGTTTCATTCTCAAATACTTATCTTATATATTTATCAATAAATCAATCTAAAGCCAAATCCTCAACCTCGAAATGATATCAAAGAGCTTCGAATCTGACTTAGAGAACAGTAGCAATAGAGGGAAGGTTTTATGAGCAAGCAAGAACGAGGCATGAACCCGGCTGGCCTATCTTGTCTTTCGCGGAATCACCGGTGACTGCTGACGCCGCGGCAGGATCGCAACGAGCTGGCGCTCCATAAACTAATTCCTTAGCAAATGAATACGCACTATACTCCCAGCAATCAGCATATTGGCCCGGGCCGATGCTTCTATTCTAACAGCAATCTCGCATCCATAGAGGTGGTCTTCTTTAACCACGTAGTCTTATCCCCAGTAAAAGAATCCGTCAATCGAGCCGAAACTCGACCTATGAGTGTCAAGGGAGGAGAGGATTCCCCACTTAGGGCAACCAAGCATGCCCCCTCTTTTTTAGTACTAAACGGGGATGGAACGAAGAAGAGAGACCGACCAAGGAAACAAACACAGACCAACTACGCCTGCAAGATCAAGCACCTAAGACTTGAGCCCCGAGCCTAATCGAACGAGCTGAGAGCCAAGCCTAACCGAAGCGCGAGCCTGTTCAATAGCCCAAATATAGCCCTGTGCCTTTGCGTACAGCCCTGCTCCCAAGCCTAATTGAGCCACTGAGCCTTTATTAGGATCAAGGAAAGACCTACACCGAGTGCTCTCCTGTTGTTGTTCGCCGTCCCTGCCCATGGTTCAAACCTTTGTGCACAGCTCTTCCCCTGGGTCTACCCCAACCGAGCCGGATTTGAGCTCCTACCTTTCGAAGGAAAGGGGAGTTTCACTTCGATTGGGTTTGTGTTCAGCCGACTGTACTACATATCATGCCACAAGCGAAAAGAAAGAAAGCACCCAAGCTTGCTTCTTTCCTTTTTTGCCTTGCCTAACAAGGCAAGGCAAAAACTGTAGATATTCCTCCAACAGGGCATTCGTGAACAAGAGGGCATTCCCTCACAGCGGATTCTCAAGCAGCTTCTTCCCCTTCTTCCTTAAAAAGGAAAATCGTCCGCTGAAGGCCTAAAGAGAGGAACAACCCCAGACGCGAAAACAACTCGAAAGGCGAATCTATTTCAATCTACAATCCCAGACGCGACAGCAACCTAAAACGCGACATTCCTTGGGATCAGACATTGGTACCCCATCTCAATACCAAATCGTCTGGTAGTGGGAAATCGTTTGGTATTATCTCGATGGTACAAATCGTCTGCTGTCAAAAGCTATTTGGGATCCATTCTATTACTATTTTATATGTCACTTTGGAGCAAGTGAAGTTACTGCAGAATTGCTTAGACTTGCTTGACTGGACTAGCTGGACTTAGCGGACTTACCCCCTCTTGCTTTGTCTGCCCCCCTGTTTACCCCCATATCCCCGCTGCGTGGGCGTAAAGGAAGTAAACTAAAAACGAATATAAAACAACTTATTAATGCTTTGGCCGCTGAAGAGGAAGAACAAGAGTCTGGTTGCGCTTCGGGACGACTTCCCCTACCACTGTTAAATAACACCCTCTTCCCTTAGTATAGTAAGCTGGCGGGCTTCTTCCAAGAGAGTGCCTTCACTACACTCCCCCTTCAGACGCCTATGGCGTACTAAGGTACCATTAGGAGTATACTTTCCGAAGGCAGGGGAACTCGAAAACAACAAACGCCACTATTAAACTGTTTAGGCGACATTCCACGCACAACTCGCATTGAAGACGCTCCACTCGTTCGTAAGCACAATGGACTCGCGGTGAGTATGGTATGGAAGAAGGATAGGGTCAGCAGGCCTTTCTATCTCTTGCATTCATCTTCTCTTTATTCTTTTACTCTTTCTTCAGTGTAGGGCTTTTACTCCGTTTGCAGGCTTGAAAGGGGCAACCGCCCTCAAGACTAGAACGAAGGTAGAGCCTTATTCTATTCCTTCGCCTATGAGACATCTACTTAGTTGTACATCGGTACTCGGACACCCAATCCCATCCCCTATCCTATCCTATGACTAGAAAGAAAGAAAGACAAAGATTCCCATTAGCTGAAAGTAGGTCTACAGGGTGAAGACTCTCTATCGTCAGATCGTTGGCATTCTGGTTTTGACGCCAAGAATCAGAAAAAAGGGCACCTTTCTTTTAGTCGAACAGCTCTACCAAAATAGGTCAGTAGAGTACCCGCTCGAGTGAAAGTTCAACGAATCCGAGATAGGGCCTTTTATTAGATTAGATTAGATTAGATTAGTAGGGCGAAGGGTCAACCTTAGTTTAGTGCTCAGGGTGGAATAACCTTATAGACTTCTAACTGAATCAATGTCTAAGACTTCTAAAGTGAATCAATCTAAAGTAAAATCCTTGGCCACCTGATGAGCATCACTCTCTTTGAGAAATGATGTGCGCTACACCGCTAGCCTTCTTCCATACAGCCATCGGAATCTCCAGCTTACCAGGACAGATGCCCCTTTCTTAGTTTTTATATTGAATTCTTATCCTGTCTATCTCTCTTTTAAGCGCTTAATAAGATTCTGGATTTGGAACTACAGCCTTAGCCCTAGTAGCGGAGACTGAAGACTTTGGATTTGAAGAATAAAGTCCCCATCGGCTTTAGGAAGGGCCTTACCTCCAAGATCTCAGTTTGCGCCAGGAGCCGATTGCTCTTAAGGAGAAAGCGATGGAACATAGTAGTGAATTTATCTCTCTCTACCGATCCGCTTTCGGTTAAGTCAAAAGAAGGGACTCTTAAGTGCAGAAGGTAGAAGGTAAAGAGGCTTTCTTTGGCTTATACCGTCTATCCGCGCTTTCGACCTAAGCATAACAGGCCTTCCTCGTAGGGTAAGCAAACCATGCCTCGCAGCATTTCTTTCTTCTTTTCATTCTCAGAACAATCTCCAGAAAGAGACTGAACGCCAACCCCAAATAGGAAGCTTAATCCAATCAATCCTCATGCTCCACTTTCGTCGCTTCTTTCTTTCATCTTTCCAATGAAATGGTTCAATGTAATGGTTTTAATGCCATGCAAATAATTCCTTCTTTAGCTTGACTCTTAACTCTTCATTTTAGTAGTTTATTAGTTGAAGAGTGAGTGACTCCTTGGTAGGAGACACGAACGGGTAAAGTTCAAGTAAGGAGTTGAAGCTAGCTCTTTCATTCCATTGCCCAACAGGTGATTGGCTTTGAAGAGTTGAAAGAACAATATGAGGGTGACCCAGATTTAAAAGAAAGAGTCCAACGGTGTGTTAATGGGGTAGACCCTAAAGGATAATTTCTTTGGCATGACGGCTATCTGTTTCGAGGAGGGCAACTGTGCATACCAACCGGATCCCCCCTACGGGATCAATTCATCTCCGAGTTACATGGTGGTGTCTTAGGAGGACATTGTGGCGTAGATTGGGGACAAGCCTACAATACTTTAGTGTTTACCATCCTCAGCCAGACGGTCAAAGAGAAGTGGTAAACCGAAGCCCGGGAAACCTGTTACGGAGCCTCATTAGTGAATTGGAGGATGGTAAGCCATTATTCCTAAGGAAGAATTCGCTTACAACAGTTCTTTTAATCGCACCACGGGAATGTCTCAGTTTGAAGTTGTCAATGGCAGGACTCCTAACCATGTGCTAGATTTGGTCCCACTCCCCATCTCAAGCCGCGTCTGCGATGATGCTGATGCTTTTGCCGAGCATATTCGTGATTTTAAAGCTAAAATTATACGACAAATGAAACAAAGTAACCTTCAATCAAACTAAACCCCTTGATCGACTTAGTGTAGTGGCGAACGAGTAGGATATTCCTTCGATCTAAAGTCGGCAACCGATAGGTGGCCTTTAGTCTTTCTGTTCGAAGTGATGTGCTATTTGTTTGTTTGACAGGTCGTTTGCCTCGGCTGTAGTCAATTCAGCCTTAGCTTGCAACATATTTGAGGTTCCTTTTGTCAAAGGGAGGAATTCTCAGGTATCGTTTGCGGCAGGTCAACCACTTTGATACTATTCGTCATGGCCTCTCTTCTCTTTATCACACCATATTTTGGTATGCGGCTGAACAAGTAGATCCTGGTGAGTACTTTAATAAATATGCAGTACTCGGTGATGATATTGTCATCGCGGATGCTAGGATTGCGGAGGTCTATGCCCAGAGTGTTCATTATTGAGGATGTATTTTAGCCCACAAAGCCACATTCGCTTAGCTACAGGAAGACTATTTACCGATCGGCGAATCGTCTTCTATTGTCGGCGAAGCAGAGAATAGGAATTCAAACCTAAAAGCAGTAAGATTGCTTCCGAGGAGGGACTTCGATTCACTGGTTCTTATGAACGTCTAGAGCACAAGCAAAAAGCCTTAAGAAAGAATAGAAATGGGATGGGAGAGGATGGGCATTGACAAATCTGTCTTGACTGGCTGTCATCCGGCTGGACGAGAAGAAGAGTTTTGGTTCTTATCGCTGAGACTCTCGCACGAAAGCGGGGAAGCGCAGGTGACGTAGTAGAGAGAGAATCCTTGTTAAGCGCAATTGAAGTAAGATTGAAGTAAGAAAGTAGAAATTCAAGCTTTATTGAATATTGCGTATAGAAAGAGAGACTCTTTTCTTGAATTCAGTATGAGTTTGCTCTTTTCTTTCGCAGGATTCTCAGAGATCTGCGTCGTCTCCTCTCTATCATTTCCTCCACTTTTATTGATTCTTTCTTTTCTAGGATCTGCGAAACCTTTACTATACAAGGGAACAGACCTGCGTTGACGTCAAATCCATCCTTTGATCTTAACGTCAGACCCTCTCCGCCTCATGTCTCAACGTTAGAACAGATCTTGTCTAACGTCAGATCCATTTGCTTCATCCTTTTTCTTTTTCAATAGGCTATGAAGAATATCCCAAACCTGGTGACTATCAAACTAGACGGCACCCATTTCATTCTCTGGGAGCTCCAGCTTCCTCTGGTTCGCAGTCAACAACTGCTTGGCTTTATTTTATTGATGGAACCACTGCTGCTCCAGAAAAGTAGATAGAGTGCTCCGGCTTCGATTTCTCGTCAAAAGTAGGCCGATGGATCTGTCAAGGTTTCAAAGCCAAATCCTGCATATGAAGAGTGGCTCTGCAAAGATCAGCTGCTGGTCAGTTGGATAAACTCCACCTCCCTTTACATCTGCGCTCAAATCCTCAAGCCCAATAAATTATGGCTCAGGTAATAGATCTGACTCATGCACATCAGCTAACGTCATTTCCTCTTTGAGTGTGACAGTTGATTAGATCCCATCAGCTCGTCTGCTCAACCGCTAATTCTAAGATTTCAGATTCTTTCTTCAACTTAAAGGTAGGACTGGTTCCATTTGCTCCCTTGCCTACTCTGGATCGAGAGAGGGCAGTCGCTCTTCCTTCTGCTAAGCCCAATCGAGTGAGTTCTATTCTAGTTTCGGTCTCTTTGTCGAGTTCGATTCTTTCCACCCAGGTTTTTAACCCAGCTGTCTGGTCTGGTTTAGCAGTCTTCCCTCAATAGCTCTTTTCATTTATAACACTATTCAGAGGTCACCCCACGAACTTCAATCTGAAGACAGGCAATCCCGGTTGGTTATCCCGATCCTTCTTTCCCTGTTATCTGGTTATAGCTCTCGAATCGGACTCTTATTCAGATTCCGCTTTTCATTCATTCTACGCTAACTTCATTGAAGAAGGACTTCGTCAACCTCGAATCCAGCTTTTCAGGAAAGGCCGGATTACATATTTATGCCTTTAGGCAGGAGGAGAAGGCTTGCTTGGTTGAACTACCTTCCTGGCTGGCTTGGTTTAGGAGTGAAGATGCATAGTATAGTAAGGGGTGCTTGCTTCCCTGCTCAATCCAATCAATGGGTACCCGCTTGGTGCCCTTCTCCCTGCTAGCATACCAATCAAATCAATCGTCGGAGACGTAGTAGATGAAGTTAAAGGACTCTCGCTACTTTCCTCTGGAAAGAAAGAATTGCTTTTCGCCCCATCCTATCATGCGAGAACCGCGGGTGAGGAAAAGAGAGAACTTAATACTGGTTGGTTGGCCTTCACCCTCGTAGGGTTTCTTAGAAGGCTCGCCTAGTAGCGCTCACCCTCTTATTCATGTGTTCTTGTTCTCACGGATTAGCATCCCCAGCTTGAGGATTGATCTTGGGCCTCAGCGTAGGATAATGATGCGTAGTACCATCGATCAAATATCCTACTATTCTAGATTTAGAGAAGAGAAGGGCTAAACTGGGATCATTCCATCCCAAAGGGAGTTCTTGCGAAGAGGCCAGGCTCTCGAGCGGAGAAGCGTAAGTAAGAGAGTCGCTCTTCCCTTCTTTCTTCCAGGCAAGGAGGTCTCTCGAGCGGAGAAGCGTAAGTCAAGAGCTCAGGTGGCTATACAGTTTCAGTTTGCAATACTATTGGTATATGGTACGCAGCCAACCGGAAGAGCTAAATCAATGAATGGGATAGAGTGCTGATCTGACTCTAAACTAATAGGGGCCTTGGTTAGACTGACTTTGAACTGAGCCTAATTTTGAACCGCTAACAGTCGTCCTGAAAAGGAGCTTCAGCTATGCCAAGAGAGGATTGCTTTGATTCGGAAGGTTCCCCTCCCTTAACAGGAAAGCAAAGCCTTCTGGCTTCCGTTGGACATTCTGTGGCAGGAATACGAGAATCTGGACTAGGCTATCAAGAAGTTCAAGGCGTATCGCCGTCAGTGCGCTGTCGAAATAAGATCAGTATGATATAGGAGCATACCATAATTAGGATAAAAAAGTACGCCTAAGCAGTGTCGCGCTTCCTATGGTCGAGTGAGCTTCCTCAATCTCTGCTTCTTCTGCTTCTTCCTTCCTTACTGGTGGAACTGTTAGACTCGCATCGGCTTATTCTGTTATCAAGATGAGTCATCCGCTTCACCGAGAGTGAGGCTTTCCCACGGTAATTGAAAGGTCAGCTGAATGCGTAAAGGCCCCTCAACCCCGTTTCATGCTGGAGGAAAGAGCTCCATATTAGCGAATTGCCTCTGACTACTCCTCCCAGGCTGGTAGAACTATCGGATTCCCATTCACTTAGTCAACTTATTGGACAGACGGGTCAACCACTTCAAAGAGAAGAGTGAGGTTCGTCACAGTCATCGGAAAGTCAGCCAAAGACTTAAACAAATAGACCGTTCATCCTCCCGCTTAGCAGGAGATAGAAAGCCAGTACACAGCTCATAGGGGCACCACAATGGAAGAGCCTGTAGTAGATCCAGCATTAGCAGCAGCACCAGCTGAGATACCCATATAAAATAAAAGGCGGAGTCGTTAGAGGTAGGTAAGGCAATTCCTTTTTGGGATCCGATCCGTCAGAAGAGGAAGCAGGAAGGCGTTCTACTACCGGAGTTTTAGAGGAATCCCTTACCTATGTTGATGAAAGTTACGACTTGGTCGTTTATCGTCATTATACTATATTTCCTTGTGAAGCTTGACATTTTGGAATCCATCGCAAAAAGAAGTAATCCAACCCACGGAATCGACTTGAATGGGCTATTTGAATCAATATGTGTGCGGCCAAGCAAGCTAGCCAATGCGAAGCGTTCTTTGATTATCTACAATATTATTAGATAGAAATGTTCTTTTCTTCAATAGCGCACCAAATGCGCGCAAAGGCGGAGGGTAGGGTGGAAAGAGAAGTCAAGGTATCAGCATCAGCTAGAATAGATGGTGACGGATATCAAATGGATAGTCAAGATGATTCACCACCAGATGACTTGCAGCAAGGGAAAAAACCTCCCTATTATAACATAACAGTGGGCCTCGCCCGTCTACTACTCGACCTTCAGTAACTACAGTTAGTAGGGACTGGGGATCCATCCAATCAAAATCCAATAGCTTACTGACTTGCTTGGGTCATCTAAGAGGTAAGGCTCCCCCGATCGACCCTAACTCTCATTCTAAAGAATTCTGGAGCTAAAGGAGTTCCCTAGCCCTTCAAGTTTACATACCGATCCCTCTATGATGGCATTCTTCTTCCTTTCTTCCTATCCGACTTGACGATATTATTCTTTCAGAAGCTAGTGATTAGCTGAGGCTGACAGTATCGTATCCCGGCAAAGGGCTGACTCCACTACTTAAGATTGTCGAATCGAATATGACCTAGCTTCTGGTATTTGAACCTGTTACGTCGATTGCTGAACCTGACTTGACTTTGACGCGTTGGCGTTGGCTCTGGCTTGTCCTATATCTTAATTAATCGGAAGAGTCAGTGGCTATCCTGCGCTCAAGAGGAAGAACTAAAATTTTTGCAAAGCAAGGGGCATCGCTCTAATCACTTATGTAATAACCTTCCTTTTGAATGCCGCCGGTTGTAACCTTTATAGCGATAGCGAGTCAAAAAAATATCTTTCGATCAGAAAAGAAAGAGCTTTCCCCTAATCTCTACTACTCCCGTCAAGCAATAGACCTAAGACCCCTTTGCTGCAGGTAAAAGGTAAGGAAGAACCAAAGTAGTTAACCGAGCCCTAATAAGTAAGGCGGCAATGCTTGGGAAAGAGAGTCAATCCGTGTTTAGTAGAGTGCCTTCTGATCCTTCGATTGAGGATAAAGAGTCCGAGTTCCACTAATCAGAATAACCACCTTGCTTCTGGGGCTTCCATTACTTGAAAAAATGGCATTGATTTATCCTTATCCTTTCTGGCTTGTGCCTAATCTTCTAAAGATCAACCGCGAGTCAAAGAACTCCTCTTTCGTAGTACACTTCTTTTATTGAATTGACTGTAAAAGGTGTGATGGTCTCGCCAATGAATTTCCTCGTTAACAGCAGGATCTCTTCCACTTCTTGCTGAATACCTTTTCTTGCTTCCTCCAATAGCAATAGGAAATAGGCCATCCTCTCCTACTTCAATGAAGGCATCGAGTGATTTCTTAAGTAAGGCGCATCCATCGCTCGGGATGGAGGTTGCTTTTTCTTGACTGTAAGCTGCTTTCTTAGTTGTAGAAATCCATCACTAGTCTTTCACAACGAATAGACACCAACCATCATATGTGAATACGGTACGTACTGCTTGCCCTCTTCTCTTGCTTTCCATTTTTCGTAATGTGCATTTAAGGACTTTTTCCCTTGTATAGACTCTTTCATAGAGAGAGATGAGTGAGAGAGCCGACCGGACCTCTAATAAGATAAGCCAAATTTTCCTTCACTGCAACAAAGGCTTACCCCACAGATTCGCCATCAGCATATCCATAAGTAGTACTTTGTCTGCAATCGGTAACTTAATTAAGTCTGAAAGATGGCACTCCTTTCATAAGAACTCCCTTCTGATATTATACGGAGGCATTAGTTAACCCGGTGTATTCGTAGCGATAAGGCCACTAAGGTCCACCCCTTCTTCTTTTTCTGTTACGAAAAATATGTCCTCATCCTCGGCCAGAGGTACCTCTGCGATCCATAGCCCTAGAAAAGTGAAAGACTATCGGTGTATCTCAGCTAGTCGGGAAAACCCCTCTATATTTTCAAGTCCCATTCCATTGGTCGGCTCCCTCAACAAGGGGTTCGGAATTCTTTCTTTCTCTTCCGGCCCTTTTAAGTCCAACTGCTCAGATAGCAAAATCGTAAGGTTCACAGTCTGAATCTCTTACCTTATTCTCTCTTGGTAAGAGAAAAAAGTCCTATCCTTCAGGGCAGTCCTTGCGGAAGTTGGTGCTTAGCTTAGCCGTCCAATCGTGAAGTGAAGTTATCATAAGCGGATTTAGGGCTGGCTTCTTCCTGAGCTCTAGTTCAGTTCCTCGGATTGAGATAGAGAGCCTACCGACCCCTTCCCTTACTCAATAGGACTAGCTATAGAAAAAGTTTATATAGATAAAGTCAGGTGTGAATGATTGGCTTGTCTAAGGCTGACCGTACCTAGTGCTTTGCTTAGTTAGTCGTCTTTGCTTTGGAAAGCGAGAAAGATGATGTTGGAAAGCGGTTAGGAAGCAGCTCCTTATAAATAACCAGGGGCACTGACTTTCATTCCCGAAGGCTAGGCAGCAAGTGCAGAAAGGACTTCAGGGGAGGACTCATTTATGTGAGAAACGATCTTATGAAAGATATTTTACGGATTCGATTACAGCATATGACAGATGCTTTAGTTTACTTTATATCTGGTTATTCTAATAGGTAATTCCTCTTTCTTTCGGTCTTACGATCCGCTTAGTTCTAGTAGAAGCTGTTCCGGTCATCGTAACATCAGTCGGCGATTCCATTCCTGCTCCTTTGAATGAGAAGAGGCCGTTCTTTAGACCTTTGAAAAGTCGTTTAGTTGCCCATATCCCTGATGGGAAGGAGAGGTGACTTGAGAGTCGGGTTCCTAAGAAATGCCTGAAAATAGAAGGTCCTCTTCTCGCACAAGAGAACTCCCCCGAATAGAGATCTTGTCCTGCTCGGTTTCCAGTGCTTCTAGTAAGCTAAGCGTTGGAACTTTTTCTAGGAGAGGAACCTTAACTAGAACCCGGAACCGAAGGAGATGCTTCTTGTCTTCTTTCGATCATCAATCGGTTGAATAAGATATTTATTACTGCCCTTAAGCCGGGTAAAAGGTATTGAAGAACTTTCGAATCACTTGCTGGTGCTTTAGTTGATCCTAGTGAGGAAGGGGTCTTACTCTGCCAACACGGCTTTCGTGAAAGCTCAGGAAGTAGGGGAAGCTAACCCAGCAGTTGCAGTTCCGTGTTCCTATTGGGAAGCGGATGTCACTAGTCCTGGTAGTCTGTCCCCTCTAGTGGTCCTAGCCAGTCCAGTTTCAGCAATGAAGGCCCGCAGCAATCAAGGGCACCAACAGCTGTTCGATAGTCCAATCGTCAAGGTTTCGTCCAATCCTGAGCTCTCAACAGGCCTAGCTAGCTGCCTTAGAAGAAGAAGAAATGAAACCGAGGCTCGCACAGCACTAAGAGTAAGTAAGAGAGGGTCCGCAACTCTCGTTGAAAGAGGGATTAGCTATCCGCTTATATCCGATCATCAACTGTGCAACAAGCAGTTCCAGCTGATCCATCCCTTCTCCCTCACGTCACTTTAGTTCATCCTAGTTCTAAAGAAAAGAAAGGTTCTCTTGCTCGCTACTGGCTTGGTACTGGTCCTATGTGAGCCAACCAGTCAGTCTTCCGGTTCTTCCGATCCTATTAGTAAGTCAGTCTTATCAGCGAGTGGGAAAAGCGATAGGGAAAGAATGTTTAATTATATTAAGAAGAAGACAGAAGTTCTCTTCACCCAAGAAGCCTGGGCGCCGGGGCTTAGACAGCAAGGAAGTTAGCATAGGCATCTCGTGACCCAACGAAACTGGTGACCCGGGTTCAAGCTCTGAAACCTGCTTTCGTGTATTCCTTCGCCCCCCCCACAGCCTTCGGGGTCAAATCAGGAAAGGGATTGACCACAAAAAGCACTATGCAAGCTGTTCCGCGATTAATCTTCTTGACCTAAGGCATGGGGTTTCCTTCGTCACCGTCCTTTGGAACTCTCTTTGCTGTCCTGCTCTTGCAATAACCGGTGGTGGCCTTGTAAAAGTCTCCGCTCTTTTGGTGCTATCATCGTATAATCATCGTATATATTTAAGATCACGTTTCTAATTATTAATTTATTAATATAAGTGCGAAAGGATTGTAGGCTAGATTCAAGGTATGCCTAAAGGCCATATGGTTGATTGATTCTACTCCACTTTCCAGATTGGGTTGGTGTTCAGTCTACCGAATTTATTAGTACAAGATCGAAAGCTTTGCATTCCAAGTGAGATGCCCAAGAGAAAAGGAAGGAGGGGAATCTATAAAGAAAATAATGAATGAAAAAGCGTGACGAGAATCCTAAGATTCTCTAGATTTGATCCTGATCGGGCCATTACGAGGACCTTCCAAGGGACAGGATCCCAGGTTCCGTAAGGGGTCGTTTTTGTGGCCGCGTCAGGGCGGGGGCGCAGTTGCGCATCGAGTAGCAAAGGGTGTCGCGGAAGCCCATGAGGTAGGCGAAAGCCTCGGCCTCTAAATTGGAAGCTTAAAAATGCAAAACCATGCGTCGACTCTTTCCTCCACTCCTGACTGTGTCACCGATCAGGTGCAAACGCCGCTTATCGGCAAATCTACCTCGAAAAGAGGGGATCTCCTATTATGTAAAGGATCTAGTAGGTTGGGTAGCTTTTGCTATCTTTTTTTCCATTTGGATTTTTTATGCTACGAAGCAAAGTAAAATTCTTTTTCTAGAAGGGTTCTTCCTTACTTTTGGGGCAGTGGAACAAGTGCCAAGCGACCCCTGGCATTTCCCTATAACCATAGAAACGGAAGTTCTTGCCCTTTATTTAATCTTGCTTCTCTTTATAGTATCGGGCTTCATCCATTTAAAAAGTTTTTCGAAAGAACTTACTCATGCCACTTCTTTCGAAAGAACTTGCTTCTTTTGTCTTTTCCTCTTTATAATTATCCAATTTCAGTTTTCGGTCGCCTACTGCGATATTCGAGCCGGTTCTCCAGCAATTTCTTTGAATTCTGCTGATCCGGAGATTCCACCGGAAACCGGCATGCCTCAAGGCGCACCCGGGCATGAAATCCGGCACCCGCCGGATATTCCCCGGCTAGACCAGCCCTTAATAACAGATCAAGAGCGTTTCATAGAGCTGCAACAGCGCCTTCAGATTTCTTTTCTGGGTCATAACCGGATAACGGACTTGGCGGGATTCGCCGGCCGGTTAGAAAGGGCCGTTCCGATAGAAAGGAATATAGAAGCTGCTTTGGTCTTCGATGGCTATGCTCCCGATCGAATCAGGTTTCGGATAAACGAAATCAGGGGAATCCTCTTTACCCATCCTACTAGGATGCTCCCTTTATCGGAACAAACCCTTGACCGATACTTAATGGAGATCCAAACGAATGGAACGCGGCAGAGCGCTCCTTATATGCGGGTAGTACACGCCATTCGGAATAATCAAATTATTCTTTAGTCTTAGGGGAATCCCTTCTCTGAATCGTTCGTAACAAGGTAGCCGTAGGGGAACCTATGGCTACAAAATAAAAAAAAATGGGCTTGCTTTTTCTTCTTTCTTTTTTTTCCGGTATGCCGCTCCGCGAGCAAGGAGCGAGAGAACCAAGTGGGCTGTGGTGATGTCAGAATTTTCACCTATTTGTATCTATTTAGTGATCAGTCCGCTAGTTTCTTTGATCCCACTCGGTGTTCCTTTTCCATTTGCTTCCAATAGTTCGACCTATCCAGAAAAATTGTCGGCCTACGAATGTGGTTTCGATCCTTCCGGTGATGCCAGAAGTCGTTTTGATATACGATTTTATCTTGTTTCAATTTTATTTATTATCCCTGATCCGGAAGTAACCTTTTCCTTTCCTTGGGCAGTACCTCCCAACAAGATTGATCCGTTTGGATCTTGGTCCATGATGGCCTTTTTATTGATTTTGACGATTGGATCTCTCTATGAATGGAAAAGGGGTGCTTCGGATCGGGAATAACCACTAGTGATAGGGCAAAAAGAGGGGGGAAGGACAAAGGAAAGAGCGATGCCTACATTAAATCAATTGATTCGTCATGGTAGAGAAGAAAAACGGCGCACGGACCGTACTCGAGCTTCGGATCAATGTCCCCAGAAGCAAGGAGTACGCCCGCGTGTTTCAACGAGAACACCGAAAAAACCTAATTCAGCTCTACGTAAGATAGCCAAAGTACGGTTGAGCAATCGACATGATATATTTGCTCACATTCCAGGCGAAGGTCATAATTCGCAGGAGCATTCTATGGTCTTAATAAGAGGAGGTAGAGTGAAAGATTCGCCAGGTGTGAAATCCCATTGTATTCGAGGAGTCAAGGATTTGCTGGGAATTCCGGATCGAAGAAGAGGCAGATCAAAATATGGTGCGGAAAAACCCAAATCGATATGAATGGAAGATGCCTCTGGAACTTCTTTTTCTCGGTCAGTCGAGGGAACAACCACAACTCACTAGAATTCTTCACTACTCCTACAGGCTTGACGGAGTTAAGCTGTCTGGAGGGAACTCGAATGTAAAAAAAATAAGATTCCCTTTCCTTCCGCCAGTATCTTCTGGATTTCAGAGAGTTCATCTTTGAGTAGTAGTAATTCGAGTCATTTTAATCCGACCGCTAATTGGAATGATTCACTTAGTGAACCCACGACGACTACTATTAACGATTATAGTTTTCAATCATCCGGCACTCAGGGTTCTTCTCATGGTATTTTTGAGGATCATCCGGGTCTTCACCCTTCCAGTGAACGTATAATAGAGCTTCAATCTGATATACACGAGAAATTGGGGGAGTTGATGATTAACAGGAGTCCCGAAGATGTTATGGTTGCGGCCGAAGCTTTACATGCGGAAAGCGAAAATCTCCCTTTTCTTGAGTCCCTTTTGAAGAATTTGACCATAAACGGAGTACAAGGTGAAGCCTATACGGATGCTCTGGATCTAGCGTGGAGGAAATTGAGAGAAACCGGCTCCAGTGCACAAGGCGGAAGAGTAGTAGGGATAGAAGCGATTGTATTTCCGTCTTTAGCCGTGGGAATGCTCGCGTGGTGGGGGATCCTAACGGGACAAGCCATTATGGTGACAGAGACCATATCCCTATTAGACCCGGAAAGCCTCCAAGTAGCTAAGGAGGTACTTTCAGAGGGAGCATCCTCATTAGGGGAAGCGGACGCGACCTTGAAGGAGCAGAAGTACTTGGGAGCAGCGGCCATAGGCGCAGTGGCTGTAATAGGACTACTCGTGGGAGCCGCATCTACGTCTGGATAAAGAAAATAGATTCTTAGTTGCGATACGAACTGATGGTTAGGAAGAATACGGAGTAGCCCTTTGTCTTCCAACGTCGTAACCTAGTCCCCGTACTTAGCATTTTGGTTGCAACCCTCTTTCTTCATTATCAAGTGGGTCCATTATAAAAGGAATCCAGTTGGTAGTATGTCTTCATGAGCAAAGGGGGTCTGGGCTTCTAAATAGGGATCGGGCGGTTCGGGATCAAATCAAACAAAGCTTCACCTTAACTACGTACAAGGTACCTGTGAAAGCCCTGCCAACCGTTGACTGGGGTGGACGCATGCACTCGCAACACAAAAGACAAGACGAAGACGCTCCATATGATGGCTTTCTATCCCGTGCACTAGCAGCATACAGAGCCGGTTCCCTACAACATTGAATCTGTTTTGATAGACTTTTTTGAAAAAGGATTACAATAAGGCTATTCCTGTCGTAAAAGCCAATCAAAAAATAATAAGTTTTACTTAAAAGTGATAAAAGCTGCCAAGTAGGAGAAGCAGCCAAGGAAGGAGAAGAAGCTCTTCCCCCTTTAACAGAAAAAGAGACTGCAGAAGTGCTCAGGGTCTTGAAGAAGAGTGAGTACGATGTCGTCGAGCAGCTGAAGAAGACTCCAGCTCATATCAACATTCTCTCGCTGCTCCTTACTTCAGACAAACACAGGGACGCTCTGCTCTCCATTCTGAAAGAAGCACATGTCCCGAATGACATTTCTCCAGATGCACTCCAGAACATGGTGGGAATAGTTATGTCCCCCAATGTTATCTCCTTCTCAGATGACGAGATTCCAGGCGATGGAACCGGCGGAATTGCCCAATCCTATCTTTCCTTCTTTCCAAGCAGGCGAGTAGGCAGTTAGCAAAACAACTTCCACTTTCAAGTAGGCGGTTGGCTAATATTCATAGCTCCTTCTGTACAGCAGTTCAAGCAGGCAGTTGGACTCTTTATTAGGAAATCGCTAGGATAGGAACAACTACGTTGAGCTATGAACTACCTATAGCTCGGATAATGATACAACTGCTATAATAGATGCTATAGAGCAGCTATCAAAGCGAGACAACTCCACTCCTATAGAACAGCTATAGCGATACACTTGCTAAAGTGAGACAGCTCTGATCTACGACCACCCTGCTCTACTTGTCGAGAAGAAAGAACTCGCAAGGAAACCTTCCCAGCAAAACAAACACAACCAAAAACACGAGGAGAAATAGGAAAGACAGGTGAGTCAGGTGGTGGGACATGAAAAAGTATAGAGCAGGCAGCCCATTGTGTGGCGATCAAGCGTCCTTCGTCAAGTGCGGCATATCTCTACAGTTGATCGACGTTTCCTTCTCCTATCTCAGTGCAGTTTGTTAACGATGCGGCATACGAAACTGATAGCACAAAGTCGGTACCATTGACTGAACACAAACACAAGATCAATCAAGTCTCACATGTGAACGAAATCGAGAGGGAAGAGCATGGATGCTAGCAGCACCGGAAGTTCTCGTTCAGTATGAAGTTGAATGCAAGCCTATGTCCATCTCGTGTAGTTGAAGAGGGAAACCAACCCGCGACAAACTATACTTGAATAGTTTGATACACTCCGAGGGCAAAGAGTCCTCTGCGCCTTCCTTCTCCCTTCATTCCACACGTACCTGTTCTTCCTTCTAGATGGCGAGATGCACTGCCTTATCTTTTTCTTTCATATTATCCAGTGGATAGGTTGACGTGACACCTTACTACATTAATTCATCACAGACTCAAGTGGAAGATCAAACGCGGGATTGGACGGATGGCACCTTCCTTCATACAGGATCGATTTCTCGATCAAGTGTTGTCTCGCCTATGGGTGAAATCACTAAAGCCTATTTCCCCAAAAGAGGCATCAAATTTCGAGAAAGATTTGTCTCATATAGCGGGAAAACCAGTCAACATGAATTTCCCTTATAGCGACATGTCAGAAATGGAAAATTTTGATCTCGCCATGGCCAAAATCACTACTTTACTTTTTGGCATCTTTCAGGGGTCGTTCCTTAAGGGAAATCGAGTTTAGGCCAAAATCACGGGGGTTTGATCAATGATGTAAGTTTCGCGCATAGGTGGGAAAAACCTTCTCCTGACTGACCGGACCAATGCATGGAGAGAGTCTTCTGCTCTGATCATGCCACGGAAGAACTACTCTACTACGGAAACTTGACCTAAGCTGCTCTTTCTTCCTGGCAAACTACTCCGGGGACTAGAGCAAGGGTGGTGGGCGGGATAGGCTAGGCTGAAGACGGAGTAGCATCAGTCAACTTCCTTTCTTTGACCATACCATAGGATAGGATCAATTGTAAAAAAGTATGCCGCACCATGAGCATCTACGCTGCCTGAAAGAAGGAAAGAGCCTACCCCACATCTCTTTATCCAGAACGGTGTAACTAACGGGCCTGTGTAACTCATTCATCACGGTTGACGGGGCAATCCTTCCTAGGAGAGTGTGCTACTCCTTCCTAAGCCTTTTTTTTTGGAGTGAACTATAGTGGGTTGCGTTCTCGCTTCGTGTGCTTTTATCGCTGACAAGTCCTTTCCTACCTTTTGATCCCAAAAAGTGTAAAGAAAATAAAGATTGGGCTATTCTGTAGCGTACTTTCTCGATCGAATTGCCATCAAATCACAAATTCTTACACATCGTGAGAGCTAGTCATTGGCTTCGTTAGCCGACTATATTAAAGAAATTGGATATCTGCCCAGACATTGTGAAAGATTTCATAGATAAGGTTGCCCTCTATCTATCTGAACGATACCTCTTGTGATGGTGCTACATCTCGCATGTACTTTCTTTTGACCTCACCTACCGCCCATGCCTGGGGGAAAGATCTAAGTTCTGGTCACATACTCGTTTTCACACATACGTTTTGAAAAGTTCTCCTAATAGCATTCGACGAAACGGCAACTCTTGCAGGGTATTATGGTAAAAAAAAAGCTTCATCCGCGGGTATTAGGACAACATAAATCTGTGACTGACGACATTGATGAATCGAACCTATAGCAATGCCGCTCTCCTTGCCCGCCCCATCCGCCCTTAGTCAGCTAACCAAGAATCAAAGGAATTTGCCCTTTCATCCGGATTTTCCTTCTGAGATTGGTTTTCCCTCCCTGACTCTGGGCTGGGTCGAGATCTTGGTCCATGGGCCCATTCTCAATTAGTCTTCCTGGACTATGTTTCTTACCCACCCGAACCACCCCTGCTAGCATAAAAACAAGAAAGTTCGGGCAGCGAGTCACATGTTGGAATGTCAGGATGTGGAATTTAGTTATTGAGATTAGATTAGTGATTAGTCACACCTACCGTCACCTATATTGGTCAGGTTAAGCAGCTGACTTCGCCCCAAGAGACTAGGAGAGTTGCATGTGATCAATTGTAAACAAGCTCTTGTACACCCATCTTCAAAGCCCGTCCCAATGTTGATAAGGCTTCAAGAGCAGTTACTAAGGAAGTGAAGTAAAAATACGCTAGTTAATCTGAGGTATGAGAGAGAAGCTCTGCTAGGGTTTCTGGTTTTGTGATGGGCGAGCGTTCGACAGGGGGTTCTTTTTCGACGGAAGAGGCTGATCTGTTGCTTCGGAGTAAGAAGAAGGTAAAAATGGCGGGGATTTCTTCGCCTCTGCGAGCAGATGCGGTTATGGAGGATAGTGCTCCTCTTAATTCGAATGGTGGAGTTGGCTGGTTCCGAAGCACAATCTGAGGTTCCTAGGGAGTCGTATTTGTCGAAGTTGACTAAGTTTGAGTCGAATTCTACTGAATTGGATGGAGATTGTGATTTGGAGAGTAAGGATAGTGATTCTGCTGATGATTCTGATTCGGATGATGAGATCGCTGGGGATTTTGCTGAGGTTAGGGTTTCTCTGTCTAAAGAGGAGAAACGGCGGTTGAGGTTACCATGGCGGAATGCGCTGATTGTGAAATTGTTAGGTAAGTCCGTTAGCTTTCCGTTTATGTGTGATCGTTTACAGCAGATGTGGGGAGCTATGGGAGATGTGAAGGTTGTGGATCTGGGATCGGATTTCTTTTTGGTAAGGCTTTCCAATAGAGATGATTATGATCATGTGCTTTTTGATGGTCCCTGGGTTATTGCGGGGCATTATTTGTCTATTCGGAAATGGCGTCCAGAATTTCGTCCCTCGGAGGCGTCTATATCCACCATTGCTGCGTGGGTGCGTTTGCCTGAAATTCCGATTGAATACTTTGATGAGGAAATCTTGAAGAAAGTTGGTAATATCATTGGACGTACGATTAAAGTGGATTTGAATACAATTCTGGTGAAGAGAGGGAAGTTTGCGCGTTTATGTGTTGAAATTGACCTTCGGAAACCTTTGCGTTCGAGAGTCTTGATTGGTTCGCGATGGCAGCGTGTGGAGTATGAAGGTATACATTTTTTTTGTTTTTCGTGTGGACGTTTCGATCTATGGGCTTTCTTTATTTAGTAAGGAGCTTTGTTAAAGAGATCGGAGAGGGGATATACTTGTAACAACGAAAGAAAAAAGGTTCTCTTTTTAAGCAATGGGGTGAATTCTGAATTCAAGAGGATTAGATTAGTTGTTTACTTTTATAGAAGCTAAGGCAAGAAGTAAATCGCTTTCAGTATCTCTTGCTTCTTTGGTTAGTTCAGTACGAGTGGCAGGCGCAAACTGGCACAGGCAATATATATATAATAATAATAAATAGGCGATTGAAGTAATAAAGTCAAGCTTTTGCCAGAGGATGAGTCTTTCAAGTATCGGTAGCATTCCCTTTATCAAAGTCTAGTACGCTAGGGACTGTCTGAAAGTGAAAGGCATCATTGGTAGGCGGCCAAGCGAACATTCCTGTGTGATTGGGGATAGGTAGGCGCAGTTAATCGACAATAGGGCAATTCGTTAATAGATATCTGTATAATGACTACCTCTTCTGAAGCCATACCGCGAATCTCTTGTCTTCTGGTAAACGGTCGGAATCAGTCCACGTTAAAAAAGCCTTCTTTTAAAGAGATCCCTTCCATCGGTCGTATCTGCCCTGTCTCAATCGGTCGAGCTGTCGTCCTGTATCGGTAGAAACTCTATCAATCGGTCTGGTCTGATCTTTCCATTCCCGGTCGCATCTGTTCTATTTAGCCAATCCCTTGCTGCTTGCTTCACCCCGCCCTGCCTGGTCATCGGTCGTACCCTATCGTCGAATCTGGAATCGAATCTGTGTCGGCATCTGTCCCACTGGCTGTTGAAGGTGCTGGCTGATGAAAGACATCCCCAGAATGCCCCCCTTTCGTGCCTATCTCACTTGTTTACAGCTCTTATGGGTCTTTTAGCGCTGCTTTCACATGATGCAATATCTGGGCCTCCTAGACCTGCTCTCTCGCCCAAGCCTCATAGCATTCATATTCCAAGCACTAAGTATTCCCTGCCTGCTCAAATGCGTCAATCCGCCTATCTGTACTCTTTCCCTCGCATAGAGAGCTCTAGTAGTTCTTGGTAGGAGGGAACTAATACCGTAGATAAGGTTCATTGCTATTTGCTCTCCCACTACGCTAGCACTTAAGAGACTATCTTAGCCGGATCACAATAAGGAATCTCCAAAGCAGTACTGCGGTACCAGTCCACGACTACCATTTATGTAACTGAACTTCCCTGCCCCCCCTGTCCACTCAGTCTCCTTTTCGGACTTCAGGAGCATTGAGTAAAGGGAGGCACGGGGGCGGGAAGATATACTCATTCAAAGGGAAAGCGCACCCCTCTATTTATTCTCACAAACAAGAAGAAGAGCTAGTGGAATGGACCCTTTCCTCATGCCAGTGGGGGAAAGAAAAGAGGCCCACTACGAGAGGAGAGAGTGATTCAGCTGCTAACAAGCGCAGGTTTTTCATTAAATGAATGGTTATTCGGGAAACGTCTGTTGATGAGGAGGTTATACATAGTTAAAAAAGGAAACCTGGGGGCGGATTCCACCTGGGCTCCGTTCGAAGAGACGAATAATGGTCCTTCTCCCTCACATGCTCCTTCCCATGAGCAACTCGGTTGGTTTCGTGAACGAGAGCGCTGATCACCCTCACGCGGGAAGATGAACATTGAAAGGGCTGAAAGGGGGATGTAGATGTTGATTTTGGAGGTCTTAGTTATAATGCCATCGACACGGTTGAGGCTTCTCCTTTTCTTTGGTCCCAACATGACCGACCAAGCGTAACGACCGCAGAAGGTACGGCCGGAGAATTCATCTCCAAGTCAACAGCATGTCGGACAGGTCCTGAGGAGGATATAGCCGAGTGAGTCTCAGACTTGTTCTCCCTTTGGAACTTTCTGGCTAATGACCTGTCGAGGACTCTTCAGTCAAGCGCATCCGAGCAACGAAGGTCGAGCTCCAGAATTCAAACGAGAATGGGGGTGTGAGATCAAAGTGAGACATGGATCGTGTGTTATAATAGGTGACCAGGCCAAGGGACGCTGTCGGAATCGCCCGGTTAAGTCGGACAGCAGTGACTCACTTTCAACCGACAAAGCACTTATTTCCTGCTCTTCCTGCTTGGCCAAGATGTGTTAAACGGAACCTTCTTCAAAAATTTCTCTAAAGATGGAGAATGGGACTACTGGTCTGCTGCTTTGACTTTTTCCAACTACTGTGACGAAAGAAAGCAAGGAAAGTCCGCTTCTTGCAGGTCCCAATTAGCGGGTAATAAAATTATATTCCTCCAGTCCGGAAGCACTCAAGGCTCTCCTCTTGTCCATCTATTCCATCCTCAGGGGCAGGAGTAATGAACTTCATTGATTCCTCCTACTCCCCACCTATCCGCTCGCCTCGAACCAATGCGAGCCTTCTTTTCTTTGTCTCCCAGTGCCTGGAAAGGCAATGCCTTCGAGGCCAACCTCGATAGAAGCACCAACCGGAGAAGCAGCAGAGAATGGAAGTCCCTCTATTGAGTCTAGCTACAGACTCTTTCTTACTGGCTACCTGAGATAATAGACTCCTTGGATGCTAGCCACTCTAGCTACCCTAGCGACTAGCTTCCTTGTTTGTATAGGGTACTTGCCCGGGCTACTACTTAGGCGTTTAGCTGCTACCGACTCGGTAACTGATTGACTAGTAGTTACTTGCTCCAGTCCTTCAGCAGCCAACTTCAATGAATCTGTACGGACCTTAACCCGGGAAACAAGGGACAAACAGTTCCGTACTGATCCTTTTAGTCACTCACTTCTTTTCTTTAGAGGAGCGGAAAAAGAGGCTTGGAAAGCAGATACGGAAGTCAGAGGCTTACAGTGGCTTAAAAAAAAAAGGACAATACCACTACAAACGGACGTGACTCCGATGGAATATAGTCCCCAAAAAGGGCAGAAACTAAAGGATATCACCGAGGGAAAGGACAAACAAACAGAAGTGACTCCGCTAAAGTCTATAACTTGAGCTAAAGGAAGGAAGTAAAGACTTAGACTCAAAGAGGGCAGAGGGCTTGAAGGAAGGGAGGATAGAGACCCACTTTCTTCGCTTCGTTCAAGGAGACATAAAAGGAAAACTAGAATGAGTGGGGCTAAACCAACGAGTTGAGCTAGAAAGAACTGCCTTAGAAACTAAATACATACGGCAGCGGACCCGGGCTTGAGACCGAGGGGTACTTAAATCAATGGGTGTTGGCGGCTAGCTACCTTGTTGGATTAGTTACTTGCTATAACCCTAGTAGCTGGCTCTAGCCCTTCGAACTGCAACTGCTTCAGCAGGAGCTAACAACTCCTTACTGCCCGGGCGTCGCTTTAGCTACCAACTACTTACCGGCTTGCCCGAGCTCATAGCGCTTAGGATACCTTCAATGACTCGGCTAAGAAACCTCGGATTCCCTATAGAGGGGGAGGGGAAGGAAAAGGGTTGGGTGTATTTAGTAGACAGCTAGCTTCGTTGCTTTAGCAGCTACTGACTCCTTAATGACCGGACTGTTGGATTAGGTACTTGACCTGGCTACTAAACCTTAGAACTAAAGCTGATACCGATTACTAGATAACTGAGCTCCTTACTAGCTATAAAGGAGCTGGCTATAAACCGGAGAACTTCTAGCCGGAGCTAGAAACAAACTTCTTACTTGCCTTGCTCGAGCTCTGGTTCTTGCCGCAGCTACCTTGACTGTGACTCTACCCGGAACCCGGTCTTACCTAGGGATGGGGAGGGAAGGCAGAAAAGAGCAGATTAAGGCAGGGATGGGTGCTTAGGAGTAGTTGGATTAGGCACTTGAGAAAGACCTTCGCGTTGTCCTATAGCTGCAATCCCAGGGGAGGAAACCCCGTCTTTTTGTCCTCAAAAGTCAGTCCCAAGTATGCTTCGTGACTGGATCTAGAAGAAGCTGCCTTCACTGACTCTTCTAAAAACCAAACCCTTGGCTTGCTTCCCTATGGATTGTTAGGGGAGAGAAGAGGGGATTAAGGCAGAGGAGTTGTCTTAGTAGACAGCTAGCTTCGTTGCTTTAGCAGCTTCAGCCGTAGCTGCCAACAACTCCTTACTCGCTCTAGTCGCAGCTAACAACTGATTGAACGAACTCCATTAGTAGAATAGAATGGATCTAGCCCTTCAGCAGCTACAAACTTGTTACTAGCTCTCAACTCCTTACTGACAGGGCAGCTGTATTAGTAACGGGCTCTGGCCCTGGCTTTGGTTCTTAGACTGAAGCTGCGCTATGCCTTCGTTTCGGCGTTTAGCTTCAGCCCAGTGACACATCTTTCAAGACTAGAACAGCAGACGATGTAGCGATCGCTGATTCGTCTTATACCTTGACTTTGCAATTCAGCCACTAACAACTCCTTCACTTGTCAATTCAGTGCCTCCTCATTTTCTTTCACACTTTCAACGAAGACTTCCCGCTAACTAACCTTTAATAGCTTCGCTATCCTAGCCTGCCAACTCCTAGCTACTAGAGCTTTTAGCTCCCACTTTTTACTCTTGCAAGCGATCTATAAAAAGATATCCACAGTTGTATCCGCTGTTAGGTCTTGCTTTTCCTTCATATTCTTCTTTCCCATCTGGATGGGACTGGGAAGCTATTAGTGAGTTCTCCGAGCAGGGAATGGTAGTTCCTATGATAGGGTCGCTTGTAGTTCCTTCTTCTTCTCAGTCCGGATGGGGCTTTGAAACTATGCATTCTCCGATGAGGCTCTTTCGTTAGGAGTTTCATTCCTTGTTCTTAGCCTTCCGAAGGGGACTACTCTTGTTAGGGGACTTTTGCGTAAGCAATTAGGCCTATACTTGGTCACTCGCGGGCAAGCAATGAGAGATCTGGGTGCCGGTAGCTTCTCCGATCCGCGAGTTTAGTTCCTAGTAGAATCTTTTCAGACTCATCCACTGGCTTTTGACTTTGAATTCCACAATTGGATGGATTCTAGTTAGCCTTCAGAAACTCTCATCAAGCCAAAAACTGGCTTTGAAGATTGCTTTCGTAAAGGGTTATGTTGATGCAGTAGCAAAGACTGCCTTATCCCATCATAATTTAAAAATTATACCCTTCATGATCTGACTAAGATTACCGGCCTCATAGTTTTTCATACCAAAAGCCTCCAGCTGATCACAAAGGTTCTTCACCTTAATACAGTAAGAAGAAAGAGCCCCAACTACCCCGCTTCAGGCCATGTTGTTCAGTCTCCAGGCACTGACGCTTACTTGCGGTCGCATGTTCATTAACTTCCCTCAAAGTAAGCCATGCCTTTCTTGGGTCTGTAATGCCCCCATATATGGGGGCGCATCTCATCAGCTACAGACACTATGATCGCATGCATAGCCCTACCAGACCAGAACAATAGCTTCTTACTCGCCACATCCTCCGGTTCACCTTCCGCACCACTCAAAATTATCCAACATTCCTGGCCCATCAAGAAGCACTTTACCTCTTCACTCCAATTTACATAATTTTCGCCATGTTGGAGTGAACGGCACACAATCGACAAGCCAGACATTATTTCCAATGCAAAAAAAAAAGAATTTGACGATCTGATTCTGGAGGAGAATACATGTCCACGAAATTTTCTCAATATCTTATTTCCAGAGGCACTGTTCATCAGGGATCTTGTGCGTATACTCCTGGAATAGCTGAGAGGAAAAATATATACTTATTGGAAACGGTTGGAGCTATGATGTTTGGGATGAATGTACCTCGTTTGGGCAGAAGCTGTGTTGACCGCAACATACTTGATCAATTGCATACCGTCTAAGTTCTTGCTGGAAGCATCCCGGATTACTCTCATTTAAAAGTCTTTGGCTGCTGTTCATATTCTCTTTTTTTTAGTTTCTTTAAAGAAAGCGAGCTCAACGAAACAAGCGAAGCGAGCAGCAGGAGAAGACCGGTAGTAGAAGGTAACAAACTAGAGACTCAGAGAGAGATCAGAAGCGAAACTCGGCAAGGAGAAGGCTGAACCCAGGTGCTACATTACAATAGGCGTCACCTGGGGCCGCACGACTC